CAGCTGTTCAATGGCTCCCTTACGGAGTTCTTCTGAATTTCGAATAGTATTCAAGATCCTCTGTTTTCGATTATCTAATAAATCACTTAATGAAAGTAGATTATAATTCCGTTCATTTGAAAGCTTCCATAACCCCTTCCCAAACCAAACATGAATCTTTCGATTCATTTGGCTCTCACGCTCAATTACTTGGTAAATTCTCATAGCTTTTTTTATGAATGTAATGAGCCTATCCTCTCTTCTTTATTCATAGTCCAAAAAAAAGTAAAAAAAAACACGAATCTAATGCAAAACCAAAATATTTGGAGGACTCTTCTGACAAAATCAAAAAATATGTAATTGTCAGCAAAGTTGTTTCTTTTTTTTTTCTTCAGTTCAAATCCAAAAGATTTTTCTTACTTATACATTAAGGCATAGGTCGTCGATTCAGCATTAGATAAAAGAGGGAAAATGCCTATTTTTAGAATAAGCGGTTCAAATTATTTTATCAAGATGAGTGTCCTATATCGATAAAATATTCATTTGAAAACGATCTCTATATTAACATAGTGGTAGAAAGAGTACCATGCTGTGTCTAGACTTCAAACGATTTGCTTTAACCATCTTAACAGTCCCACATTATTGGTTGCTAGAGAATCAAAGTGGATTTGCCAATTAATCACGAAATGTGATGGTTCTTACATATCATTTCTTAATTTCTTCAGAAGTAATTCGCAGGATCATGCACCTTTCTTTCCTAATTATAACGGAAAAGGGTACAGCTGGTTGGATCCAGCCTATTCTTGAAATAAACAACTCACACACACTCCCTTTCCAAAAAAGATCAATACACCAATCACTACACTTAGATTTATTGGATTTGTTGCTAAAATATCGGTATTAAATCCGAAACTCCCGGCAGATGGCCAGTGGCCTAAAGAAACGAAAGAATCGGTTACATTTTTCATATAATCTCCTCTTATAGATAGACTAAAAAATCGACCAAAGCTCTTTTTCTATCACTTTGCCCCTCTTTTTTTATTTATTTTTTTTTTTGAAATCGAGTCAAAAAATATTCGAGTTATAGTTTATTTATAGTTATAAACTATGAACTACCCCTTGATTGTTGGAACACCCTCAGAAAATATTTTCCCTTGTACTACGAACGAGAAGGATGAAAGCGAGTTGGTATACTAATTCCTCATCTGCAAATCAGCCCTTCCCTAACGTAGGTTATTTTCTCAACGAATAAGTAATTGTAGGAGTGAAATCTTGATCTAATTTGAAAAAGCAAACGACAAGTCCACGACACTAAAATAGGAAAAATACATATTTTTCCTATTTCTAAAATTAAACAAAAGGATTCGCAAATAAAAGTGCTAATGCTACAACCAATCCATAAATTGTTAAAGCTTCCATAAAAGCTAGACTAAGCAATAGAGTACCTCGTATCTTTCCCTCTGCCTCGGGCTGTCTCGCGATACCCTCTACGGCTTGACCCGCAGCAGTACCTTGACCAACTCCAGGTCCGATAGAAGCAAGCCCTACGGCTAATCCAGCAGCAATAACGGAAGCAGCAGAAATCAGTGGATTCATGATAAGTTCCTCGTACCAACAAAAATAAATGGTTAATGATACAATCAAACAATGAATTATGACTTAATTATTCCATCGATAGGATTAATCTAGTCGAAGTAACTAAGAACTTCGAATTTAAGTAATAGTAATAATATTATTGAATTATCAGAACTACTTCGATATATCCTTTTTCTTTTCTATCCACAGAGTCTTCGCGAATCCATAGAATTCTCGTTTTTCCATTTCTTGGTTCCGAACTGTTATTTCACAATTCTTTCATCTTTTCTTGATTTCATCTGTTTATTCAGGCAAGTCACAGTCTCAACGAGACGAAAGGACTTCTGTTGGCACCCCCCTAGAGTAGTAGGGGAAATGAAATATATCTTTAATTCATATATAACTAGCAATATCTAATATCACATATACACGTCTTTCTTCCATAACGTAAACCAGTAAATTCAATCAGATTCGAGAATCAATCTATTTTTTTAGGAATCCCGTTTTTGTTTTGTAAATTTTTTTCTTCCTTCCGTTTTCGTTATCAGCATTCCAACCGAATACAATCTAATCTAAATGGGCAAATTAAATTGAAATTGATTAGGGCCAATGATTGCATAGAAATATCATTATTTGATTGATCTAAGTTCATGCAATTTATTATTTTATTTAGAATATTTTCTTTTGGTCAATTGTTGAATAAAATCAATTGTAAGGTAGAATCGTTTCTCCGGTTTTTTATTTACTCACACATCGTAAACATATATCTTATTGAAATTATGATTTGATGAATTAAGAAGATTGGCCGACCAATATAATATAAAGTAAATATTCCTTGAGGAAAAATACGATATTAAGTGGACGAAAAGATAATCTTAGAAAAAAGATTTTTTTCTTTTAGATCTCTTTCCTTTTGTTTACAACTCTCTAATATAGAAATGTTTGA